ATCAACCTCTCCCATAATGATATCTATGCTACCTAGTATCGTCATAATATCAGCCAATTTCATTCTTTTAACTAACTGCGGAAGAATTTGCAAGTTGATAAAACCCGGTGGTCGAATTTTCCATCTCCAAGGAAAAACACTCTGATCTCCTATCAGAAAAATTCCCAATTCTCCTTTTGGTGCTTCGACTCTTACATAAAGTTCTTGCTTGGACAATTCAAAAGTTGGAGAAGGTTTTTTACTAATAAATCGATATTCAAAATCATTCCATTCAGGGTCTTTTATTCTATTAAAGCGTCGGATTTCTAAATTCTCATAAGGTCCCCCTGGAATTCCTTCCAGAGCCTGTTGGATAATTTTTATGGATTCTGTCATTTCACTGATTCGTACTAAATACCGAGCTAATGAATCCCCTTCTTTTTGCCATTGAATCTCCCAATCAAATTCGTCGTAACACTCATAACGATCAACTTTACGAAGATCCCATTGTATTCCGGAAGCTCGTAGCATTGGCCCTGATAAACCCCAATTGAGTGCTTCTTCTGCGCCAATAATGCCTACGCATTCAACTCGTTCTAAAAAAATAGGATTCCGTGTAATAAGCTTTTGATATTCAGCAACCCCGGTTAAAAAATAATCGCAAAAATCCAAACATTTATCTATCCAGCCATGAGGTAGATCAGCAGCGACTCCTCCGATACGAAAATAATTATGCATCATGCGCATACCGGTAGCAGCTTCGAATAGGTCATATATCAATTCTCGTTCTCGAAAAATATAGAAGAAAGGGGTCTGTGCCCCAATATCTGCCATAAAAGGGCCAAGCCATAACAAATGGGAAGCGATACGACTCAATTCCAGCATAATAGCTCTGATATAGCTAGCCCTTTTAGGTACTTGAATATTGCCTAGCTGTTCGGGTCCATTTACGGTTATTGCTTCTGTGAACATAGTAGCTAAATAATCCCAACGCGTTACATAAGGCAAATATTGTATAATTGTTCGATTTTCCGCAATTTTCTCCATCCCTCTATGTAAATAACCCAATATTGGTTCACAGTCAATAACATCTTCACCATCGAGAGTAACGATCAGTCGAAGAACACCATGCATTGATGGGTGGTGAGGGCCCATATTGACTATCATGAGGTCTTTTCTTGTAGTTGGTGCAATCATAAGTTTTTCCCGAGTCATTCTTCCGTGCATTGCTGAAAGTAAAAAGAAGTTCATCAAAATTTAAACGACTAAGCTCAAATGGTATCACGCTTCAAATTAACGAGTTTTTATCTCTCGAATATCCAACTCACCAATTAATTCTTTATAGCGTCCTCTATTTCTTTTTGACAAATAGGCCAGCAGTCGTTGACGTTTTCCCAAAATTTTCCGCAAACCTCTCTGAGATGAAGAGTCTTTTTTGTGCAATTCCAAATGTGAAGTAAGTCTCCTTATCTTAGTGGTGAAACTGAATACTTGAAATTCAACAGACCCTCTGTTTTCTTCGTTTTCTTTTTGAGAAATAACCGAAATGAATGAATTTTTTACCATAAAAAAAATTCCCCTTTCCCTTTTTACAGATATGGATTTTACCGATCAGTAATAATAATGCCATTAATTTGAATGTGGTATATACAATAATCTAATCCTAATTCCTTTCTGAACTCCTAATTTTCTGAATTCAAATCAATCAATTCAATTTCAAATTGGATTTAGATAGCGATAGAAAAGGATTGGTCCATTTTCGCATTGAAAAATTTAGACCTAAAATGAAGAAGGTTCTGTTGATTCATTTCGAGATCTAATTGAAACATTATTCATTTCATATTTCATATTGGATACTAGAATGAAATGTGAGACAAGACTTGTGATCTGTGTATTTGTTTGCTTTCATATACCCTATATATAATATAGGGTATAGGATATATAGATAAAGTGTATTATCCACAAATTTTCAATCGTGGATACAGATGTATCCTTAATATACTGAAACGACTGCCATTATTGGTATCAAACCAATAACTATTCATACAAGCTAAATCTGCTAACCGATAATTAGGCCAAAGAAAGAGCTTTAATTTCATTAATTGATTTTTCTCTCTATCAAGATGGTTATTGTCATGTGAAACTTGGCTGCTGTTTTTTACGTTCTTTCCATTCCAAAATACTGAATTTCTATCTATATCATTTCTATTCTTTGAATTGAAACAAATTAGAATTCTCAATTTTCTACGACGTCTAAACGATAAAATATTTTCAGGAACAAGCAAATCAAAATGATTTTTGTCTCTATTTCCAGTTATTCTTTGATGTGGTGAAATAGCTTCATCAAAATTATTCTTAGAAACATATCTCTGCTCTTGATATTTTTGATTAGTTTTTTTCTTACTCTTATGAACCAACGAAATACCTATGGTTTGATACATAATAAATTGTCCATCTTTTTTTCCAGACAGACGAATGGGTTCTATAATCAGTACTCCCCTTTTCATCAATTCTGTAAGAGTTAAATTTTTCTGAATCAGCATTATATCCAAACTCATTTCTCTCTTTTGAATCGAGGATATAGTAATTTTTCTTGGATCTATCAGTCTAAGCAGGAGACAATATACCTTGATATTATTGATCATTCTTTGATTCAAAGTATTGTCCCATCTCAATTGAAAAAGCAAATAACGTTTCAGGAAGAAATCTAGTTCTGCTTCCGTGTTGCTTTTGTATTGTTTTTTCTTTTTCCCTTTTTTCATGTCTGCTCTTGCATAATTTTCTTCAATATCTTTTTGTTGTGAGAGAACGGATCCAAGATCTCCTCGGCTTGTGGGTTCTTTTTCTTTTTGATTTCGATGCTTTTTATTCGATGCTATCAAAAAACTTCCCTTTTCCTTTTCATTGATCTTTTTATTTTCACTACTATTTTCATTTCTATTCAAATTTGGAAGAAGTAATTTGCTTGGTATAAACCAAGGTTTCGTTTTATATGCATTATAAAGTAACACAAATTCTGGGAAGAACCAAAGTTCCAGATTCGATATGGGACGCTTTAGCATTTTTTCATTCATTCCCATCCAATCAAAAAATCCTTTGTGAGACTTTGGTGGATTTATTTCTGGAATCATAAGATAAAAAAGATCTTTTTTAGAAATTGTTTGAGAATTATTAGTACGAATTTGAGTATTTTGATTCCTATTGGTATCGACCATGATCCAAGCCTCAATATCGATTTTTTGTCTAAGATAAAAATTGATAATTTTCCAATCAAAATATTTTCTATCGGCCGTTTTTTCCATATATAGAATATTGACCTTTTCTAGATAATTCTTAATAGGGATGTTTCTCAGCATATCAAAAAGGGTCTCTTTAGGCGTGTTATAAGAAATCTCTTGGTTTTTATTTCCTTGAAATGGAGATCTATTAAAAAAGCATTCCGTTTTATTTTCATAATTAAGAAATTTATATGATAAAAGATCATATCTATAGTATTTTTGAAAATTCTCTTTTTGATTATATAATGAATATACTTCAAATTGTTTTTGTTTTTTGGAATCAATTAATTGGTATTTTTCATATGAATGCCATTTGCTTAAATTTTCCTTTTTAGCTATACGTCGCTGATGAACTATATTTCGCCATTTTTCTGGTATTAATCTAAACCATCTGATCTGAGATAAATCGTATTGATAATGTCCTCTTAACCAGTTTTTCCATTGATTCATTTCATAACTCGGAAGTTTCTTATCCCCTAATTTCGAATGAACCATTCCTTGTGTTTCAAAAGAATTCTTTATTTCAGGCTTAAGAAAAAAAGGGATTCCTTGATATTGAAGAACAGATCTTAATTTATACGAGTTACTAACTTGGATTTGTGATAATTTGTAAAATACATATGCTTGTGACACGTAGGATAAGTCATAAAAAATATGTAAATTTGTTTTACTATTACTAATATTATCAAGTGACTTTTTTATAGTCGAAATAAACCGAATTGGATTTTTCTTTTTTTTATTAATTCTTTCTTGTTTTCTTTCATTATTGTAAATGGATTTATCAATAATTTTTTTTGTTGATTCAAGAAAAAGTTCTGTATTCATTCTGGGAATATTAATGATAGATAAAAATATATCTGTGTATATTCTTTCAATGCAAAATTTAAAAAAAAGGGGTAATTTACAGATTATTCGAGCATTTCTTCTTTTTAATATTTGCCATTTTTCGAATCTTTTAGCATTATAACTTGTTTTCTTAGGACTAAGATTATTTATTTTTGGAGTTACTTTTTTTTTCTCTTTTGTGATTCTTTCTATTTGATTTCGAATTGTACTTGTTCTATCAGTCAGATCCTTCATTTTTTTTTCTGTCAATGAAGAATTTGTCCAACTCGGAGATGTAATTTGACTAAATGATTCGTGAATTATCTGATTGCTTATTATGGAATCTTTTTCTTCTTTAATTTCGCCTGATTCATATACTTCTACTTCTCTCAATCGAAATAATAGAATTGGATTGACTTTTGAAAGTTCTTTTATTATTCTTTTTATCAAAATAACACTTTTGATAACCCATTTTTTTCTTTCTTTTGAAACTTTTCGAAGTAATTTTGTTTTTCCTATTAGAACGCGAAAATACTTCTTTTTAAATTTTCCTATTTTTTTTTCGAATTCCTTAAAAATGGGTTTAAAAAAAGAAGGTCGTTTTCGGGGCGAACCAAAAGGAAGTTCGGCTTCCATTCCCCAAACTGTTAAAAAAGAAAAAGCATCTTTTTTCTTTTTCATTAGATCTTTTTGAGAGGATTCTAGTTTCGATTTGTGCCAAGGTTTCAGACAGAAAGGAAATAAGATTTTTATCTGAATACCGTCTGTCAACCAATTTTTCGGAAATTCTGTTTCGGATAATGGAACACCGTTATAGGTACATTTAACATGCATCTCTCTATTCCATTCCTGGAAATCCTCAGACCATTCAGGAAGTTGAAATAGGAATATACGTCCAATATTTTTCGTAATTATGAA